TGTTGGAGTTAACTTAACATTTTTATCTAATACCAACATGCTTGCTGTTAAGAAAAGATCTTTTGCAGGAAGGTTGGCTAGAGATTTTTTGTAAAAACACTAGCCCCGCTCAGTTCATAATGAGACTATTTCACTCTTTTTTGATTCTATGTATTATTCTCATTATGCACATAAAGGAGGAGCCGTATGAGATGAAAATCTCACGTACGGTTCTGGAACGGAGATTTTTTGAATCGAATGACGACCGTAACGGATGGCTGCTCAATCCGAAGGAAATTATGCGGAAGCTTTACAGAATTATTATGAAGCTATGCGACTAGAAATTGATCCCTATGATCGAAGTTATATACTCTATAATATAGGTCTTATTCACACAAGTAATGGAGAACACACAAAAGCTTTGGAATATTATTTTCGGGCACTAGAACGAAACCCCTTCTTACCACAAGCTTTTAATAATATGGCCGTGATCTGTCATTACGTGCGACTATCTCCACTATAGAAAGAAAAAAGAAAGAAAGAGCAAAATCTACTAATAATAAAAAAAAATAGGCTTTCTACATATACATCGTCCAAAACAACGATTTTTATCAGCTGTAGCAAAGAAAGAAACTTCATAGAAGTCGAAATATGAAGAAATATGCCTAGATACTTTCTTCTATGGATAAAGGATCTAATTGATAGAGGAAGCCCCGTAAAGATCAATTAGCGAGATTTTTGACCGATACAATAAGAACTGCTTACTTATGTCAGAATATAAGACAAAAGTTAGGAATCAATTTATGTAACAGAGTCGATCCCCTAAAGTATTGAGCAGCGGTGTAGCATCAGATCCCAAAGATAGTAAGTCTTTTCTTTCTTATGAGAGAAGGTCTTTTTCAAGGATTCTATATCTATATAAATTTATATATGAAATCGAGATAGTTACCTTTCAGAAAATTCTAACAATAGTAGAATGCCTATATTTGTTTGTTTTATTCTTCTGAAGGTGGGAGAAAAGATAAAACTGATTATTAATCAAATCAAAATTCAAGTTTGAAACTCATGTGATTACCCTCTTTTGGTTAACTCGAGAAAAAAAAAATAGGGCATCCAAAGAATTAACTGCGGAGCCGTATGAGGTAGGAAACTCTCAAGTACGGTTCTAAGGGAAGGAAATTACTCGCCTATTCCGACCGAGGGGAACAGGCCATTCGGCAAGGAGACTCTGAAATTGCGGAGGCGTGGTTCGATCAAGCCGCTGAATATTGGAAACAAGCTATAGCACTTACTCCTGGAAATTATATTGAAGCGCAGAATTGGTTGAAGATTACAAGGCGTTTCGAATAAGGAATAAGATAAGACGACTCTCTTTTATTTATTATTTAGTATTTGTTTTTTAATATTTATTTTTAGTATTTGTTATATATTTTTTTTTTTAGTTTAATTTGTTATAATTAATTGTTTATTGTCCCCATCAGTCAAATAAAACAGATCATTTCTGTGGGAAGAACCGATCAAAGAATTTTATGAAGTTCATTATACTCGTTCTAAAATTGTTTCTTTTCATCTGATATTTCATAGGAATAAACAATATACGACACAAATACAGACAGTAGAGAATAGATATTTTCTAGATTTTAATTTTATTTTATATTTTCCTTTTCTGTTTTTTCTGTTATTAAAATTAATAAAAGATACCTTTTGAATGCTTAAATATAGATACTGAGGTGTCCCTTAGGAATGACTAATGACTTCTAATCTGATTTGGAATAGAGTAAGAGTAATAGTAATATGTTCTATGTAAAACATAAAGAAACCCCATCTAGGAAACTTTTAATTAAGATAGGAATACATTAGGTTGCACAAAAAATTATTTTTGCATCAATTAAAAGCCCAGAAGGGTCCCTTGAGCGCCCCGCGGCTATGTCATAATAGATCCGAACACTTGCCCTGGATCGACTTCCCGATCATAATTGCTACAGTGAATAACTAAAGAAACTAGATGGGAGATAGAAGAGAAAGAAACAAATTCTCAACATTTCTCATAGATTCATGAATTACTTGACTGTTGGCGGGTCTCTTTGTATGTGTTGTCCGGAAAGAAAAAGAGGAGGACTCAATGATTATTCGTTCGCCGGAACCAGAAGTCAAAATTTTGGTAGATAGGGATCCTATCAAAACTTCTTTCGAGGAATGGGCCAGACCGGGGCATTTCTCAAGAACAATAGCCAAAGGACCTGATACTACCACTTGGATCTGGAACCTACATGCTGATGCTCACGATTTCGATAGCCATACCAGTGATTTGGAGGATATCTCCCGAAAAGTATTTAGTGCTCATTTTGGCCAACTTTCCATCATCTTTCTTTGGCTGAGTGGGATGTATTTTCACGGTGCTCGTTTTTCCAATTATGAAGCATGGCTAAGTGATCCTACTCATATTGGACCTAGCGCCCAAGTGGTTTGGCCAATAGTGGGTCAAGAAATATTGAATGGTGATGTGGGCGGGGGTTTCCGA